ATTTATGTAAAAAGCTGTTTGATTCTTACAATATATAATATATATTTCACATCTCTTACGTGAAGATGTTCAATTTTCATAAGGTCTTCTTCATTCTTATTGAAAAGGTCCGATAATTTTTGTATATTGGCCTTTTTGAGACAATTATAGACCCTGGGAGAGAATGGTAATTGGTCAATAAAAATGGAATTCAATTTCATTTCTTGTTTATTTTCACTTAGTTTATCCTTAGCCAATCTATCTTGAATAGTAAAAAGGGGTAAAGTACCTTTGTGTTGATTGTTTTCTAAATTTGAGTTTTCTTCTTCTGCATGTAAAAAAGGAATAAATAAATCAATCAAATTCCGGGAGGCTTCATAAAGTGCTTCCTTAGGAGTTAAACTTCCATTTGTCCATATTTCGAGAAAGAGTATCTCTTGTTTTTCGTTCCCATTCACATAAGAATGAATACTATGATTTGCATTTCGAACAGGCATGAATACACTATCTATAGTATAACTTCCGTCTTGAATGTTGTTTAGTGTTTTTATACGATATCCGCGATTCCTCTCAATTTGTAATTCAATACACAAATTAATAGGTTCTGTTAGGTTAGCTATATGTTGTGTATTATCAACGATTTCCACCGAAGGTGGTAAAATGATGTCTTGAGCAGTTACATGTCCAGGACCTTTGAAACAAATAGACGCGTCCCGAGTTCCATACAGATTACTTCTCAATACAATTTCTTTCAAATTCATTAAAATTTCATGTATTGATTCTTGAATACCTACTATGGTAGAATATTCATGTGGTATTTTCTCAGATTTTGCACGTGTGATACATGTTCCCTCTATTTCTCCGAGCAACATTCTTCGCATTGCAATGCCTATTGTATCAGCTTGGCCTTTCATAAGTGGAGACAGAATAAAGCGTCCATAATAAAGACGCTTACTGTCTACTCTTGATTCAACACACTTCCACTGTAGTTTCCGAGTAGATACTTTTACTTTTTCTCGAACCATAGTAATATATTTTGATCCAATTCTTGAATTAATTGTTTATTTCTCTTGAAATCTTCTCTTGAAATCTCTTTCTTTAATGTTTATTTTAAGTTTTACACACGTCTTTTTTTAGGAGACCTACATCCATTATGTGGCATAGGGGTTACATCCCGTATAAACCTTACTAGTATACCACTTCTACGAATAGCTCTTAATGCCGCATCTCTTCCGAGACCAGGACCTTTTATCAAGACTTCCGCTCGTTGCATGCCTTGATCCGCTACTGTTCGAATAGCATTTCCTGCTGCGGTTTGAGCGGCAAATGGTGTCCCCCTTCGTGTACCCTTGAATCCACAAGCACCGGCAGAGGACCAAGAAATCACCCGACCCCGTACATCTGTAACAGTCACAATGGTATTGTTGAAACTAGCTTGAACATAAATAATTCCCTTTGGTATTTTACGAGGATGCTTGCGCGAACCAATACGTCTATTTTTACGTGAACCAATTTTTGGTGTAGGTTTTGCCATATTTTTGTATTTTTTTAAATATAAGTCCGAAATATATGGATATATCCATTTCTTGTCAAAAACGGATTCTTTACTATTTTCTAATTAGGATTCATATTTTCTATTTTCTATATGAATTGTATTCTATATTCTATTAATATAGAATTCTATTAATATAGAATAGAATTTTTAGAATCGAATTTGTAATAGAATTTTTGAAATATCAATCAAAAATATTTCTATTAATCAATAAGATTTCTTATAATACTAATAATTATTATAATACTTCTAATATAGAATCTAAATTATTCTATTTTTATGATTTAATATTTAATTGAATTTAATATTAATTGAATATTAATAGTAATAAGATTTTTGTATTTTAATATCAATTTATTTGATTTGTGCATTCGGTACTTTCATTTAATTTAAAAAGAAAGCCCTTTTTTGTGAAAATATTATCCTTGTCTTTGTTTATGTTTTGGATTGGAACAAATTACTATAATTCGCCCTCGCCTGCGGATCAATCGACATTTTTCACAAATTTTACGAACAGAAGCTCCTGTTTTCATATTTGTCACTCCTTAACTTAATGCCGAATTTTTTTATTGGAAGAAAATGGGGTTTCCTTACTTTTTTAACTTCTAAATGTGCCCCCCTCAAAAAAGAAATGTTGAAGTTGAAAAACAGTCTAATTTAATTAAGTGACTTATACTTCCATTTTTTATTTTCCCGGTCGTATACATATAAAATAAGAGTACGTCGAGTTTTTTCGGAAACATAGCCTAGAATCTTATTTTCATTCAATTTCGATAAAGGAACATGGAATATACCCTGAGAAGTGATTCAGTAATTAAATATTCATGAATTCTTTTTTATTTATTTATCTCTATTCTAGTAAACTCCTCTTCACGCATTCACGAATGTATGAGGAGTAACATTAGAAATCTGCGTTTTCTCTCTCTCTTTTCACAAAAATGAATAGAAGTTTCTCATATAATTTGGAGATCAGAAAAATTACCATATATAACATAAAACTTCTCCGCCGATTCTTTCTAATCGAGCCTCGCGATCTGTCATTATACCTCTAGAAGTAGAAAGAATTACAATCCCCATCCCTCCTAAAATTCTAGGAATTCGTTGATAGTTAGAATAGATTCGTAGACCTGGTCTACTGATACGTTTTAAATTTAAAAAAGTTTTATATGATCCTTTTCTATTTCTTCTATACCGTAGAGTTAAAACTAAAAAGTATTTGTTGCTTTCCCGATGTTTTCTGACGTTTTCAACAAAACCTTCTCGTAAAAGTATTTTCACAATGTTTTCGGTGATATTAGTAAGTGGTATTTGAACTGTTCTTTTTCTATTCATGTCAGCATTGCGTATCAAGGTTAGTATATCAGCAATGGTATCCTTACCCACGATAAATGAAAATGATTCTTGCTCTTTACTTTCGATATAATCAACGTGCTCCCATTTTTCTATTTTTTTTTTATTGAATAAAATATCTAATATTGAATCTATTGATCTAATATTGAATCTATTGAATATAAGAATATAATAAGACTCTATATAGAGAAAAGATTATTCTAATAGAATAATATATATATAGAATAAAATATATATATAGATGTATATGGAATACTCTAAAAATAGAATATTAGAAAATGAACTAATGAACTATTCTAATTTATATCTATCTATATAAAATATCTCATATGGAATTCGATATTTATCGAAGAATTCTATTTCTATCTATTATTCTTATCTATTATTCTTATTTAGTTTATGAAATATTAATTCTATTATAAATTATATCTAATTTATAATATTTAGAATTTATTATATATATAATAATTACTACTTCTAATACTTACTATATATATATATTATATACTTCTAATAATATAGTATTAGAATTTATAATATAATATTAATTAAATTATATTAGAATTAATAATATAATATTAATAAATAATGCTTTTAATTTGAATATTTAAAATAGATATTAATATTTCTTCAAATATCTAATTTTTGAATATGTAATAATTATTACACATAATATATAATAATTATTACACAAGGTATATCTGTGAGATAAAATCTATTAATTAATCTATTTCATTCATTTTTATTCAATTCATAAAATAAATAAGATATCTATATCACGATCTCGTATTATAATACCTCGGGTGCTAATGAAACAATTTTAGTGAAATTCAACTGTCTCAATTCCCGGGCTATTGCGGAAAAAATTCGAGTTCCTTTTGGATTTCTTTCTTTATCAATGATAACCGCAGCATTATCATCATACTGTATTATTATACCGTTGCTACGTTTGAATGCTTTACGAGTACGTACAATTACAGCTCTGACCACTTCTGATCTTTCTAAAGGCGTATTTGGTACTGCTTCCTTGATTACCGCAACAACAATGTCACCAATATAAGCATACCGTCGATTACTAGCTCCTATGATTCGAATACACATCAATTTGCGGGCTCCGCTATTATCGGCTACATTTAAATAGGTTTGAGGTTGAATCATATCCTTTTTTTTTTTCAGTCAAAAAGTGGAAGTAAAAAAAATATTCTTTGTTCAAAAAAAAGAAACCCACAATTGCAATTTTTTTTCATACTAAAGACCTCTTTCCTTTCGTTCTAATGATTATCTTGAAATAATGAATTTAGTTCGTATAGGCATTTTGGATGCTGCTATTGACATAGCCTTTTTAGCTATCTTTTCTGCGACCCCACCCATTTCATAAAGTATTTTGCCGGGTTTAACGACAGCTACCCAATGTTCGGGAGATCCTTTTCCCGAACCCATACGCGTTTCGGCAGGTCTTTGTGTAACAGGTTTGTCTGGAAATATGCGTAACCATATTTGTCCACCCCGGCGGACATTTCGTGACATTGCTCGCCGCCCCGCTTCTAATTGTTTAGATGTGATCCAAGCGGGCTCAAGTGCCTGAAGAGCATATTTTCCGAAGCAAATTTTATTACCTCTAGAGGCTTTTCCCTTCATTCTTCCTCTATGTTGTTTACGAAATTTGGTTTTTTTGGGGTTATAGTAGATGGTTGTTTCTTAATTCCACCTCTATTACAGAACCGTACATGAGATTTTCACCTCATACGGCTCCTCGCGAATGAATCGATTCAAAAATATTTAACCGATAATATACAATAAGATACATATATTTAATGAATAATATAATTGAATCGCAGGATTTTTTGACTCTTCATAGAATCTATTGATCTATTCGAAATTTGTATATCTCGCTTTGATATATAACGAAATATGTATTCTTAAATATGTATTCTTATAGACCATTTTTGCTATCCGTATCTAACTAGATAATGTTGTTTTGGTTTAAGGTTCTAACGAACCTGTATTTGTCTTTTCTTTTTATTATCATATTATTATCATATCGGATTGGCAAAAATTTCTAAATTCAAAAAAATCCAAATTTTCGCGGGCGAATATTTACTCTTTTCCTCTAAAAACA